TATAATCTATTCTCCTAGGAATACTACCATTGAAGTTTTATGAAAAAAGGTCAAAAAGCCCCCTATCGGATTTGAACCGATGACTTACGCCTTACCATGGCGTTACTCTACCACTGAGTTAAAAGGGCTTATTTGGTTCAATTCCTAAATGAGCCAGCATGTGGATAATATATATCTATGGAAATAGATTCCAAATCAAATCTATCTAAACTAAAGTAAATAGATTCGAATCCAATTATTATATGGAGTAAACTTCTAATAATTCATTCATAAACGAGAAATTTCATTTACCTAATGAGTATAAACTCAATTAGTGAATATAAATTAGCGAATATAGGTAAAAAAAAGGGGGTTTTTTGATATTGAATTTGATAAAGATTAATGCAATGGATTTTTGATGAATTTTTTCAAAGCCGAACCTAATTGAATTGACCACCATCATAACGAAATTCATTTGATTTATATATACGTGTACCTACCAATTCAACATAGATCAAAGATATTTCATCGAATCGTTGGTGAACAGATTCTATTTGTCCCCCGAGCAAAATTATTAATTATAGAATAATATTCTATAATAATAATAGAATTTCTTAATATTAATATATTAATTAATATAATATTATTTAATTAATATTTTATTAATTAATATTTTAATATTATCCATTTTTTTAGTAAATTTAGTCAATTTCTTAAGAAATTTCTAGACCTTAGAGAATTCGAAATTCTATTTAATAATTAAATTCTATTGAAATTAGAATATTATAATGAATAATGGTGATTAGAATGAACCATTCATGAATAGAAATGAGGAATCAAAAAATTGTATGGAATCATGAAAGGCGGAAAGATCTTTCGAATCTAGTCCTACCATTTCGTTATATTGACAATTTCAAAAAACTATTCATACTATGAGTATAGTATGCTGACAAATGTGCCCCCATCGTCTAGTGGTTTAGGACATCTCTCTTTCAAGGAGGCAACGGGGATTCGACTTCCCCTGGGGGTAGGGTATTACGAAAGGAAGTGGATCAGGGATTATTAAGAAATATGGAATTTCTTCTTCCTGGGTCGATGCCCGAGCGGTTAATGGGGACGGACTGTAAATTCGTTGGCAATATGTCTACGCTGGTTCAAATCCAGCTCGGCCCAATAATTCACTGATCCGCCATGAAATGATATTACCCTCTTGTTCTGTTTTGTTCTGTTTTCTAGAAATGCCTGATACAAAAAAGAAAAAAAAAAAGAAAGTAAATAAAATACAAGTAAAGATATAGCAGAAATTTGGATTTCTTTTTTTTTTTTTCTTTTTTTCCCACAAATTCTGATCTTGTTAATGACCTAGATTCATATCAGGATTTGTAAATAGAAAGTCTAAGAAAAAGAATAATTTTATATTAATATAAAGATATAAAGAAAAAAGACTCTTTTTTCTTTTCATTTTCATTGAAAGATTGATTATCAATCGATTTTATTTATTTGAAATAACGATTATTTCAAATAACGAAAAGATGACTAGTAATTTGTGTCATTATCACTAAAGTTGATATCAATGTGGATATCAATATTACCACTCGCCTCTCTCTTATAACGAGGCGGATTCCAATTTCAAATCGAAATAGAACGGGTTTGAATGAAATCATAAGAATTGCTGTACACTTTTTTTATTTTATATTTTATTTCCCTGGGATTGTAGTTCAATTGGTCAGAGCACCGCCCTGTCAAGGCGGAAGGTGCGGGTTCGAGCCCCGTCAGTCCCGACGTATTCAAATCCAATAATCCAATATATCAATTCCGCTCTCCATTTTTTTTTCTGTAAAAAGGGGACAAATAGTAGAATTTTTTTCTCAAAGAGAAGGGGGTCCTTCTTTTATTTTTATTTCTTTTTTTTCGTAAATAGAAATATGGGAATTCCACTTTTTTTAACTAATAGCGACGGAGACGGATCGAGACATAATATTCAGGATTTCAAGAGATACCGCGCCGAGTTTGGCTTTTTCGATTTCTCCCAACCTGCGTAATGAAATCAAATCGAGTACCATATCTTATCTTTCCCGGTAGTACATACACAAATAGAATTTTTCTTTGTACGATACAAAATGAATCGAATTTCTTTGGAATTCTTGTAATTGGAAAAGTCTCTTCTTTTTTGACTCCGATTTTGTGTAACCTCAATTACTAATTTGAATTTGAAATAATCTATCTCATTCAAATTGTACACTGAAGTTTTGATATATTATATTTATTCCATTACTAATCTTTATCACACCTTTTTCCAATAAGATTAGATCATTAAAAAAAGGAGTTTAGAACTTCACTTCCCTTTCTCCATTTCGCTTCTATTGTTTGTTTGGATTTGTTTGGAACCAATGTAAGTGGAAAGGCGGTTAGATGATACTTCGTGAGATGATTGTACAAAGAAGGCAATAGTTGTTTTTTATAGAAAAGAAAGAATTCAAAAGAATTTGAAATAAAATTGAAAAATTCAAATAAAGTCACGAAATTCTGGATTGGGTCAAGAATCCTTTTTTGGATTCGGTATGAATAAATGATCTTTCTATGTTATACTATTCAATTCTCGACGATGAATCAATTTGATAGGTCAGATATTGTTATTCATGATATTTATCCGATTCGATACCATCGAGATAGAATTTATCTCATTGAATTTAGAGGCAAAAAATTTATCATCTCTATGGGATTAAATCCCGAGTTATTGTGAAGTAAAGAAAAATGAAAGGATGAGATTATGGAAGTCAATATTGTCGCATTTATTGCTACTGCACTGTTCATTCTAGTTCCTACTGCTTTTTTACTTATAATATATGTAAAAACTGTTAGTCAAAGTGATTAATTTGAACGAAACTTGATATCTTAGTTCTTAATCAATATCAATGATTAAAAAGATAAACGAAAAGAAAAGGATTCCAAATTTTTGTTTTAGACGAAATGTGCGGACTAGAATCAGCAGTATCCTATGAGATCCGATAGTATGGGTAGAAAGAAATATCTATTTCTTTACTACCCATACTATCCATTTTTGTTATTCGCGTTTATAAAGTTGTACTGTATAAAGATATAGGTTTAATATAAATCAATCGAAAATGGCATCTTCATATTCATATATTTAGATATTAATTATCTATATGGAATGTACATAAGGTCCCAATTCGATTTCTTTTCTTCATCTATTTGATTTGTGTTGATTCGAATTAATCTTAATCTGAAATAGTCGAAAGGCACTTCTGACTCTTACGATTCTAATTCCTGGATTTCTGATTATTTGAAATTTCCTATTGAAATTTGAATATGAATCCTCGAATCTATTGAAATAATTAAATCAAAGAAAAGGAAAAAAAAAAAAGAGTCTAGATATATTATATTAATAAAAGAAAATCAAGAAATCTTTTTTTAGCATTCTTAAGTGATTAAACGATTGTCAAATCATCCAAAGAATGGAGTTTTAGAAAAACTTTTCCGATTTCGCCGAAAAGCATTGGTAAACTCCGTCGGTTTTGAATCTTTGAATCATGATATGAAATGAGTCAAGTCAATAAAGTATAGCATAAATAGGATTTTTAAAATAAGAAATCAAATAGTAAAGTTAAGTACTAAGCGCGCAACGCAATATGCGACTTCTTTAAGAAAATATCTTAGGATGTGTATTATCTCGTTGGAGGACCACTATGTCTATCTTATTTCCCCCGGAAACCATTTACATTTAATTAAATAGAATTAAATAACTTGAAATTTTCAAAATTAATAAAAGAAAGACTTTCTTTTATCTTTGAACAAGAAAAAGGCAAACAAATAAAAAGTAAAAAAGGTTCCTCTATTCCTCATTGACTCGAATTGTCTATATATAACTCTGGTAAGGGTCGGTTTATCGAAATAGAAAATTTAAGAAGAATTCGTTTGGAATCAATTTCCTCTCATTTTGATTCCTTTTACTTTCGAAATATGAACACGGGAATCATTCAAATATTTGTTCGATTCTGATTATAAAGGGTATTTTTCGTCTATTCTTGAATAGACTAAATTATGAAACCCAAATCCGACTCCAATAGAATTTCGAAATGAAGATTTTTTTTAATTCAATTTCGAAATTTGTAAGAATTTCGAAATTGAATTAAAAAGTCTTTGCAGAATGATCTATAAAACAATTGATAGAGTTAAATTTCTCAACTCAATTAGGAGTACCCCTAGAGTCCACTTCTTCCCCATACTACGAGTGAAAGGGAAAATGTAAAGACTACCATTAAAGCAGCCCAAGCGAGACTTACTATATCCATGTGAATTATGTCCCCTATCTATATGAATATGAAGGAATTTTTCCAGTATTGTTCACTTTGTTTATTGTTCACTAATAATAGTAGTCGAATCGCCGGTGCGGAGTCAAAAAAAAAAGGATTTTGGCCAATACCATTGATGAAATAATACAAAAAATCCAATTTATCTTAAGAAGTTCTTATTATATTATTTAATATTTTTGTTTTGGTAGAATCGGTAAAGATTAAGCACAAATAAAATATAGGCAGCGACGCTCTTGGAAGTCTCAAGGGTCCTTTTTTTCCTCCGCGTGCTTCTATTGAGAACAAATTTAAGAAGTTATATCAGCAAAACGAACTAAGGCATTTCGTGTCTTTTGTTGATCAGGCGACACCCAGATTTGAACTGGGGAACAAGGATTTGCAGTCCCCCGCCTTACCACTCGGCCATGTCGCCAAGCAAGGGCGATCTAAAATAATCTAAAATAGACGAAAAAGTCCCCCTTTTTTGTTTTGGCACTAAACTTCTTTTTTTTTATTTGTATCTTGAATCCCCTTTTTCTTAATCCCTCCTTAAAATTCAAATTTGAAATTCAAAATAAAAAAAAAACCTTTACTTTTTGGATTGGATCTATCTCTTCGATTCATTTTTTGTTTTGTATAGTATGTCAAAAACTATACTATGTCAATTTTTTCTCCTTTCTATTGAAAGAAAAACCAAATAGAAATTTT